CTTGAGCCGGATGAGAGGAAACCCTCGCGTCCGATTTTTAAGGGGGGAAATCCTATACTATAAAGGAACCTATCCAAATTTTTCTTTTGCTAGGACCGTAGCTAAAAAACCTACTTTCTTACGATTACGAGGTTCATTCGAATATGAAATCCAATCTTGGAAATACAGCATCCCGCTTTTTTTTACTACTCACGGCTTCGATACATTTCGAAATAGAGAAATCTCTACTGGAGCAAGTGCTATCAGAGAACAATTAGCCGATCTGGATTTGCGACTTATTATAGATTGTTCATTGGTAGAATGGAAAGAATTAGGGGAAGAAGGGCCCACGGGTAATGAATGGGAAGATAGAAAAATTGGAAGAAGAAAGGATTTTTTGGTTAGACGCATGGAATTAGCTAAGCATTTTATTCGAACAAATGTGGAAGCAGAATGGATGGTTTTGTGCCTATTACCAGTCCTTCCCCCCGAATTGAGACCGATCATTCAAATAGATGGGGGTAAACTGATGAGTTCGGATATTAATGAACTCTATAGAAGAGTTATCTATCGGAACAATACTCTTACCGACCTATTAACAACAAGTAGATCTACGCCAGGGGAGTCAGTTATGTGTCAAGAAAAATTAGTGCAAGAGGCCGTGGATACACTTCTTGATAATGGGATCCGCGGACAACCAATGAGGGATGGTCATAATAAAGTTTATAAGTCTTTTTCAGATGTAATTGAAGGCAAAGAAGGAAGATTTCGTGAGACTTTGCTTGGTAAACGTGTCGATTATTCGGGGCGTTCCGTAATTGTCGTGGGCCCCTCACTTTCATTACATCGATGTGGATTACCCCGCGAAATAGCAATAGAGCTTTTCCAGACATTTGTAATTCGTGGTCTAATCAGACAGCAGGTTGCTTCAAACATAGGAGTTGCTAAAAGTAAAATAAGGGAAAAAGAACCTATTGTATGGGAAATACTTCAAGAAGTTATGCAAGGGCATCCTGTATTGCTGAATAGAGCACCCACTCTGCACAGATTAGGCATACAGGCATTCCAACCCATTTTAGTGGAAGGACGTGCTATTTGTTTACATCCATTAGTTTGTAAGGGGTTCAATGCAGACTTTGATGGGGATCAAATGGCTGTTCATGTACCTTTATCTTTGGAGGCTCAAGCGGAGGCTCGTTTACTTATGTTTTCTCATATGAATCTCTTGTCTCCAGCTATTGGGGATCCCATTTCCATACCAACCCAAGATATGCTTATGGGACTTTATGTATTAACGATTGGAAATCGTCGAGGTATTTGTGCAAATAGATATAATCCATGTAATCGCCTAAACTATAAAAACGAAAAAATTGACGATAATAACTATAAATATACAAAAGAAAAAGAACCCTATTTTTGTAGTTCCTATGATGCACTTGGAGCTTATCGGCAGAAACGAATAAATTTAGATAGTCCTTTGTGGCTCCGGTGGCGACTAGATCAACGCGTCATTGGATCGAGAGAAGTTCCCATCGAAGTTCAATATAACTCTTTTGGAACTTATCATGAGATTTATGAACACTATTTCATAGTAAGAAGTGTAAAAAAGGAAACTCTTTGTATATACATTCGAACCACCGTTGGCCATATTTCGTTTTATCGAGAAATTGAAGAAGCCATACAAGGGTTTTGTCGGGCCTCTTCCTATGGTACCTAAGTTAATTAATTATATGATACCCGCGGGAATTCGGGTCTCTTCGATTCCACTAGTATCATAATTCCTGAATGTATACACGACGCAAGATCGAGGAAAGGAAGTCTTCGAATCACTGACTCAAACCTATTGTCGAATCCTACTCAGCGGAATATGGAGGTACTTATGGCAGAAAGGGCCGATCTGGTCTTTCACAATAAAGCGATAGATGGAACTGCCATAAAACGACTTATTAGCAGATTAATAGATCACTTTGGAATGGCATATACATCGCACATCCTGGATCAAGTAAAGACTCTTGGTTTCCATCAAGCCACTGCTACATCCATTTCATTAGGAATTGATGATCTTTTAACAATACCTTCTAAGGGATGGCTAGTTCAAGATGCGGAACAACAAAGTTTGATTTTGGAAAAACACCACCATTATGGAAATGTACACGCGGTAGAAAAATTACGTCAATCCATTGAGATATGGTATGCTACAAGTGAATATTTGCGACAAGAAATGAATCCTAATTTCAGGATGACTGACCCTTTAAATCCAGTCCATATAATGTCTTTTTCGGGAGCTAGGGGAAATGCATCTCAAGTACACCAATTAGTAGGTATGAGAGGATTAATGTCGGATCCCCAAGGACAAATGATTGATTTACCCATTCAAAGTAATTTACGCGAAGGGCTCTCTTTAACGGAATATATAATTTCCTGTTACGGAGCCCGCAAGGGCGTTGTGGATACTGCTGTACGAACTTCAGATGCTGGATACCTCACGCGCAGACTTGTTGAAGTAGTTCAACACATTGTTGTACGGAGAACAGATTGTGGCACCATCCGCGGCATTTCTGTGAGCCCTCGAAATGGGATGATGACAGAACGTATTTTTATCCAAACATTAATTGGTCGTGTATTAGCAGACGATATATATATGGGTTCGCGTTGCATTGCCATTCGAAATCAAGATATAGGTATTGGACTTGTCAACCGATTCATAACTTTTCGAGCACAACCAATATATATTCGAACCCCCTTTACTTGCAGGAGTACATCTTGGATCTGCCGATTATGTTATGGTCGGAGTTCCACTCATGGTGATCTGGTCGAATTGGGAGAAGCAGTAGGTATTATTGCGGGTCAATCTATTGGGGAACCGGGGACCCAGCTAACATTAAGAACTTTTCATACCGGTGGAGTCTTCACAGGCGGTACTGCAGAACATGTACGAGCTCCTTCTAACGGAAAAATAAAATTCAATGAAGATTTGGTGCATCCCACACGTACACGTCATGGACATCCTGCTTTTCTATGTTATATAGACCTGTTTGTAACTATTGAGAGTCAGGATATTATACATAATGTGAATATTCCACCAAAAAGTTTTCTTTTAGTTCAAAACGATCAATATGTAGAATCAGAACAAGTAATTGCCGAGATTCGCGCGGGAACATCCACCTTTAATTTTAAAGAGAGGGTTCGAAAACATATTTATTCTGACTTAGAGGGGGAAATGCATTGGAGTACCGATGTCTATCATGCACCCGAATATACATATGGTAACGTTCATCTTTTACCAAAAACAAGTCATTTATGGATATTGTCGGGGGGGTTGTGCAGATCCAGTATAGTTCCTTTTTCACTCGGCAAGGATCAAGATCAAACGAATGTTCATTCTCTGTTTGCTAAACAAAGATATACGCCTAGCCTCTCAGTGACTAATGATCAAGTGAAACAGAAATTTTGTAGTTCGGAGTCTTCTGGTACAGGTGGGCGGGGGGTTCTTGATTATTCAGGGCCTGATCGAATCATATGCAACGGTCGTTGTAATTTCATATATCCTCCCATTCTCCACGAGAATTATGATTTATTGGCAAAGAGGCGAAGAAATAGATTAATCATTCCATTTCAATCTAATCAAGAACGAGATAAAGAACGAATACCCCGTTCAGGTATCTCAATTGAAATACCCATGAATGGTATTTTCCGTAGAAAGAGTATTCTTGCTTATTTCGATGATCCCCGATACAGAAGAAACAGTTCGGGAATTACTAAATATGAGACTCTAGAGATGCATTCTATTGTAAAGAAAGAGGATTTTATTGAGTATCGAAGAGCAAAAGAATTTAGGCAAAAATACCAAAAGAAAGTAGATCGCTTTTTTTTCATTCCTGAGGAAGTGCATATCTTATCCGGATCTTCTTCCATAATGGTACGGAATAATAGTATTATTGGAATCGATACACGAATCACCTTAAATATAAGAAGCCGCGTAGGGGGATTAGTCCGAGTGGAGAGAAAAAAAAAAAGGATTGAACTGAAAATCTTTTCTGGAGATATCCATTTTCCTGGAGAGACAGATAAGATATCCTGGCATAGCGGCATCTTAATACCACCGGGAACAGGAAAAAAAAATGCCGGGGATTCAAAAAAATCGAAAAATTGGATCTATGTCCAACGGATCACACCTATAAAGAAAAAGTTTTTTGTTTTGGTTCGACCCGTAGTCACATATGAAATAGCGGACGGGATAAATTTAGCAACGCTTTTCCCCCACGACCTGTTGCAGGAAAGGGATAATGTGCAACTTCGAGTTGTCAATTATATCCTTTATGGAAATGGAAAACCCATTCGAGGGATTTATCACACAAGTATTCAATTAGTTCGAACTTGTTTAGTATTGAATTGGAACCAAGAGAAAAAAGGTTCGTCTATAGAGGAGGTTCAGGCTTCTTTTGTTGAAGTAAGGGTAAACAATCTGATTCGATATTTCATAAGAATGGACTTAGTGAAGTCCCCTATTTTGTATACCAGAAAAAGAAATGATCGGGGGGGGTCAGGATTAATATGGATCCCGGATAATGGATCAGATCGCACTAACCTCAATCCATTTTCGTTTTATTCCAAGGCAAGGACTCAACAAACATTTACCCAGCATCAAGGAACTATTCGTGCGTTGGTAAATCGAAATAAGGAATCCCAACCTTTGCTCATTTTGTCATCATCTAATTGTTCTCAAATGGGTCCATTCAACAGTGTTAAATATAATGACGGTGTGACAAAAGAATCAACGAAAAGGGATCTCCTAATTTCCATTCAAAATTCATTGGGCCCTTTAGGGATTGTGCCTAAATTTGTTAATTTTTCTTCTTCTCATTTAATAACTCATAATCAGATCTTGGTAAAAAAATATTTGCTACTTGACAATTTAAAACGGACTTTCACTTTCCAAGGACTTAAATATTATTTAATGGACGAAACTGGGAGAATTTATAATCCCAATCTAGGAAGTCACATCATTTTGAATCCATTAA